GCGGTCCTTATATCTCGTATTAACAATCGAAAGATGGTCGAAAGAAAAAATCTCTATTTGATGGGGCTTCTTCCTATACCTATGAATTCCATTGGACCCAGAAATGAGACATTGGAAGAATCTTTTTGGTCTTCCAATATCAATAGGTTGATTGTTTCGCTCCTGTATCTTCCAAAAGGGAAAAAGATTTCTGAGAGTTGTTTCATGGATCCGCAAGAGATTACTTGGGTTCTCCCAATAAATAAAAAGTGTATCATGCGGAGTTCGCGGTGGTGGAGGAACCGGATCGGAAAAAAGAGGGATTTTAGTTGTAAGATATCTAATGAAACCGTAGCTGGAGTTGAGATCTCATTCAAAGAGAAAGATAGCAAATATCTGGAGTTTCTTTTTTTATCCTATATGGATGATCCGATCCGCAAGGACCATGATTTGGAATTGTTTGATCGTCTTTCTCCGAGGAAGAAGCGAAACATAATCAACTTGAATTCGGGACAGCTATTCGAAATCTTAGGGAAAGACTTGATTTGTTATCTCATGTCTGCTTTTCGTGAAAAAAGACCAATTGAAGGGAAGGGTTTCTTCAAACAGCAAGGAGCTGAGGCAACTATTCAATCAAATGATATTGAGCATGTTTCCCATCTCTTCTCGAGAAACAAGTGGGGTATTTCTTTGCAAAATTGTGCTCAATTTCATATGTGGCAATTCCGCCAAGATCTCTTCGTTAGTTGGGGGAAGAATCAGCACGAATCGGATTTTTTGAGGAACGTATCGAGAGAGAATTGGATTTGGTTAGACAATGTGTGGTTGGGAAACAAGGATCGGTTTTTTAGCAAGGTACGGAATGTATTGTCAAATATTCAATATGATTCCACAAGATCTATTTTCGTTCAAGTAACGGATTCTAGCCAATTGAAAGGATCTTCTGATCAATCCATAGATCATTTCGATTCCATTAGAAATGAGGATTCAGAATATCACACATTGATCGATCAAACAGAGATTCAGCAACTAAAAGAAAGATCGATTCTTTGGGATCCTTCCTTTCTTCAAACGGAACGAACAGAGATAGAATCAGATCGATTCCCGAAATGCCTTTTTGGATCTTCCTCAATGTCCCGGCTATTCACGGAACGTGAGAAGCAGATGAATAATCATCTGCTTCCGGAAGAAATCGAAGAATTTCTTGGGAATCCTACAAGATCAATTCGTTCTTTTTTCTCTGACAGATGGTCAGAACTTCATCTGGGTTCGAATCCTACTGAGAGGTCCACTAGAGATCAGAAATTTTGGAAGAAAAAACAAGATGTTTCTTTTGTCCCTTCCAGGCGATCGGAAAATAAAGAAATGGTTGATATATTCAAGATAATTACGTATTTACAAAAAACCGTCTCAATTCATCCTATTTCATCAGATCCGGGATGTGATATGGTTCCGAAGGATGAATCGGATATGGACAGTTCCAATAAGATTTCATTCTTGAACAAGAATCCATTTTTTGATTTATTTCATCTATTCCATGACCGGAACAAAGGGGGATACACGTTACACCACGATTTTGAATCAGAAGAGAGATTTCAAGAAATGGCAGATCTATTCACTCTATCAATAACCGAGCCGGATCTGGTGTATCATAGGGGATTTGCCTTTTCTATTGATTCCTACGGGTTGGATCAAAAAAAATTCTTGAATGAGGTATTCAACTCCAGAGATGAATCGAAAAAGAAATCTTTATTGGTTCTACCTCCTCTTTTTTATGAAGAGAATGAATCTTTTTATCGAAGGATCATAAAAAAATCGGTACGGATCCACTGCGGGAATGATTTGGAAGATCCAAAACTAAAAACAGCGGTATTTGCTAGCAACAACATAATGGAGGCAGTCAATCAATATAGATTGATCCGAAATCTGATTCAAATCCAATATAGCACCTACGGGTACATAAGAAATGTATCGAATCGATTCTTTTTAATGAATAGATCCGATCGCAACTTCGAATATGGAATTCAAAGGGATCAAATAGGAAATGATACTCTGAATCATATACCTGTAATGAAATATACAATCAACCAACATTTATCGAATTTGAAAAAGAGTCAGAAGAAATGGTTTGATCCTCTTATTTCTCGAACCGAGAGATCCATGAATCGGGATCCTGATGCATATAGATACAAATGGTCCAATGGGAGCAAGAATTTCCAGGAACATTTGGAAGATTTCGTTTCTGAACAGAAGAAGCGTTTTCAAGTAGTGTTCGATCGATTCCGTATTAATCAATATTCGATTGATTGGTCCGAGGCTATCGACAAACAAGATTTGTCTAAGTCACTTCGTTTCTTTTTGTCCAAGTCACTTCTCTTTTTGTCCAAGTCACTTCTCTTTTTGTCCAAGTCACTTCCCTTTTTGTCCAAGTCACTTCCCCTTTTCTTTGTGAGTATCGGGAATATCCCCATTCATAGGTCCGAGATCCACATCCATGAATTGAAAGGTCCGAATGATCAAC